GATGACTAATGTATGCAGCCTAATGAGGAGTAATACTATAAAAAGAAAAAATAAAGAACTCTATTTCAGAACTATGAGACAGAATATTCTGTTTTCTTATTTACTCTTTCTTTATTTTTGGATTTTATTTCTATTTTTCTATTTAAAGTAGATCGATTTAGATAACGTATCTATAAGCAAAGTAATATACTTCAAACAAAGTAGGAATTCGCAAGATGGAGAAAATCATTGCAGTTATTATAGGGAAGTCTAGGGACTTAGAGCATATCCTATTTGAAGGAGGATGGAATTCAAATAGGGTAAGGGATCCTTCCTTCTATTGATTTGATAGAAATTCGTTTTTCTTTTCCTGTCTCTATGATTTTCGAAGAATGAGCCTGTGGTAATGCTTTTATCTCTATTCTATGGCGCAAGCGACCGTCCAGTCTATAAACAAGTACTAATGAGAAAATGAAAACTATACTAAAGGAAACATAGGATCTCTATCCTAAAATCTAAAAATAGGACATATTAGGGCTATACGGATTCGAACCGTAGACCTTCTCGGTAAAACAGATCAAACGGATTATTATCGAAATGATTCGAACTGTTTCAAAGACTCAACATGCATTTTTTTGCATTGGGCTCTTTCATCAACTGATGTAAAGATCAGTTAGTCCACCATAGTTTTTCTTTACGGAAAGATAATGAGATGGCTCCCTGTGCTCTGATTGATTATTTGTATTATGATCTATCTAGGAGCAATACCAAAGTGTTTCAAAGGAGGATTACCTTGACTTAGGTCTGCCTCCGGCCTAAATTAAATCAACCTAAGTGAAATGGAGTCTCTATCGTTCCGCTGCAAGAGTTGACTATGAGACTTCATACACCTTAAAGTTCATAGAACGAAAAGAAGTTTTTTGGAGGCCCTTATCCTCATTACGCCTAGCATTTAGTGGGCTGGATATTTACCTTATCAACTAGCAAATCAATAAGGGTTCTATTTGATTAGGCACCTGAATTGGCACCTGAATCGGACTGAACCGACTGTTTGTCAGGCTACTGTTCTCCTATTCTCTCGAATCCATGAAGTAAGACATTGATTTTGCAATAAGATCAATTATGTTCATTGCATAATAAGCTCCCTTGAAAAGCATTGGCGCACGTGTAAGCGAGTTGCTCTACCGAACTGAGCTATAGCCCTTGTCAGAGATATCTTAACATATAGATAATTTCTTGTCAAGATGAATATTCTCTAATGCCAGAGGATATCCCTTTGATCTGCTTACTATATAACATAGTAATAACGGAGCAGTATTGCTTATAAAAAGGATTCGATCTATAATCGATCGAAGTAATGGGTCTTCCTTTGTGGTGATAAATTGCCTACTTAACTCAGTGGTTAGAGTATTGCTTTCATACGGCGGGAGTCATTGGTTCAAATCCAATAGTAGGTAGGTAGGTAGAAAAATTACTAGATAGCATTGGACTTACTTCGCTTCGCTATCTAATAACTTTTTCTACTCCTCTTCCCTTTTTCTTTGTATCAACTAAACCTTTGGATTGTCTTCAATTGGATGGGGGAATCCAATTGATAGCCTCGACTCGTATCCTAGCTCGTCTGAGAGCTAGCTTCGCTTCAACCAATTCTTTCGTACCCTCAGCTCTACTCAAGTTAGCTTCGGCTATTTCAAGTGCCTGTTGAGCTTCTTCCGGATCAATGTCACTACCCAGTTCCGCATCATTTCCTAAAATGATGATCTCATTATTAACTATTCTCGCAAAACCGCTCCACAGAACCGCCGTTAACCATTGGTCGTTGAGGAGGCGTATTCTCAAAGGACCCATATCTACAGCTGTGTTAATGGGGGCGTGGTTTGGTAATACGCCAATTTGGCCACTATTAGTAGATAAAATGATTTCTTTCACTTCACAATCCCAAATAATTCGCTTAGGAGTTAGTACATAAAGATTTAATTTCATTTCTTCAATTTGTTCTCCTCTTCTAAGTTTATAGCTTTCGTGCTAGCTTCATCGATGTTACCCACCAAATAAAAAGCCTGTTCGGGTAGGCCGTCTAATTCTCCGGAAAGGATTAGTTGAAATCCCCTAATTGTTTCTGCAAGACCAACATACTTTCCTGCAGAACCGGTAAAAACTTCTGCCACAAAGAACGGTTGTGATAAGAAACGTTCAATTTTTCGTGCTCTTGCTACAGTTAAACGATCCTCCTCCGATAATTCATCCAACCCAAGAATTGCGATAATGTCCTGAAGTTCTTTGTAACGTTGTAAAGTTTGCTTAACTCTTTGCGCAGTTTCATAATGTTCGTTGCCAACGATCCGAGGCTGTAACATAGTTGAGGTTGAATCTAAAGGATCTACTGCTGGATAAATACCCTTGGAAGCTAATCCTCTGGAAAGTACGGTAGTAGCATCCAAATGTGCAAATGTTGTGGCAGGAGCAGGGTCGGTCAAATCGTCCGCAGGTACATAAACCGCTTGGATCGAAGTTATAGATCCCTTTTTGGTAGAAGTAATTCTTTCTTGCAAAGAACCCATTTCTGTACTAAGAGTAGGTTGATAACCCACTGCGGAGGGCATTCTCCCTAATAAAGCGGATACCTCCGATCCTGCTTGAACAAAACGAAAGATATTATCGATGAATAGAAGCACGTCTTGCTTATTAACATCTCGGAAATATTCTGCCATAGTTAGGGCAGTTAAACCAACTCTCATACGAGCTCCCGGCGGTTCATTCATTTGGCCATAGACTAGAGCTACCTTTGATTCCTCAATATTTTTTTCATTAATTACTCCGGATTCCTTCATTTCCATATAAAGATCATTTCCTTCACGAGTCCGTTCCCCTACTCCGCCAAATACGGATACGCCTCCATGAGCTTTAGCAATGTTGTTGATTAATTCCATGATGAGTACTGTTTTCCCTACTCCAGCCCCCCCAAATAGTCCGATTTTTCCCCCACGTCGATAAGGAGCTAAAAGATCGACCACCTTAATACCTGTTTCAAAGATGGATAATTTCGTATCTAACTCGATAAAGGCAGGCGCAGATCTATGAATAGGGAATGTTGCACTAGTATCTACAGGACCCAAATTGTCAATAGGTTCCCCAAGAACGTTGAAAATTCGTCCGAGAGTAGCTCCACCGACTGGAACACTGAGAGGAGCTCCCGTGTCAATCACTTCCATTCCTCTCATCAACCCGTCTGTAGCACTCATAGCTACAGCTCTAACTCGATTATTTCCCAATAATTGTTGTACCTCACAAGTCACATTAATTTGCTTACCGGCAGTGTCTCTACTCTTGACTACCAAAGCGTTATAAATATAAGGTAACTTGCCTGGGGGAAAAGTGATATCCAGCACGGGCCCAATAATTTGATCGATACGCCCTGTGCTTTTTTCCTCAATTGTGGAAACCCCGGGACGAGAAGTAGTAGGATTGGTTCTCATAATTATCACATAATTTTCAAAAAAAAAGGAATTTGTCGAAATTTTGCTTTTTTTCTTGTTGAATAATGCCAAATCAAATCCAAAAAAAGAGCCAAAAATCCGAAAGTCAAAAGGAAATGAATTAGTTAATTCAATAAGAGAGAAAAGGGGACCAGGACTTGATTTCGTTGCCCAAGCGAATCCCATTCAATCGTTTACTCATGGAATGAGTCCGTTGGAAAGTTCAATCAATCTTTTTTTCATATACATTTCGCCTTTTGTGGAGGATCTGTCCCTACTCTACTTTCCTATCTAGGACTTCGATATACAAAATATATACTACTGTGAAGCATAGATTGCTGTCAACAGAGAATTTTCTTAGTATTTAGGTATTTACATTCAAAATAAGAAAGGGGCCTATTAAGAACTTGTAAAATAAGGATTAGGGATTGATTTGGGTTGCGCTATATCTATCAAAGAGTATACAATAATGATGGATTTGGTGAATCAAATCCATGGTTTAATAATGAACCATGTTAACTTACCATAACAACAACTCAATTCCTATCGAATTCCTATAGTAGAATTCCTATAGGATAGAACATACACAGGGTGTACGCATTATATATGAATGAAACATATTCATTAACTTAAGCATGCCCTCCATTTTCTTTAATGAGTTGATATTAATTGAATATCCTTTTTGTTTTAAAAGATTTTTGCAAAGGTTTCATTTACGCCTAATCTATATCGAGTAGACCCTGTCGTTGTGAGAATTCTTAATTCATGAGTTGTAGGGAGGGACTTATGTCACCACAAACAGAAACTAAAGCAAGTGTTGGATTTAAAGCTGGTGTTAAGGATTATAAATTGACTTACTACACCCCGGAGTATGAAACCAAGGATACTGATATCTTGGCAGCATTCCGAGTAACTCCTCAGCCGGGGGTTCCGCCCGAAGAAGCAGGGGCTGCAGTAGCTGCCGAATCTTCTACTGGTACATGGACAACTGTTTGGACTGATGGACTTACCAGTCTTGATCGTTACAAAGGACGATGCTATCACATCGAGCCCGTTGTTGGGGAGGAAAATCAATATATCGCTTATGTAGCTTATCCATTAGACCTATTTGAAGAGGGTTCTGTTACTAACATGTTTACTTCCATTGTGGGTAACGTATTTGGTTTCAAAGCCCTACGCGCTCTACGTCTGGAGGATCTGCGAATTCCCACTACTTATTCAAAAACTTTCCTAGGTCCGCCTCATGGTATCCAAGTTGAAAGGGATAAGTTGAACAAGTACGGCCGTCCTTTTTTGGGATGTACTATTAAACCAAAATTGGGATTATCCGCAAAAAATTATGGTAGAGCGTGTTATGAGTGTCTACGCGGTGGACTTGATTTTACCAAAGATGATGAAAACGTAAACTCACAACCATTTATGCGCTGGAGGGACCGTTTTGTCTTTTGTGCCGAAGCTCTTTATAAAGCACAGGCCGAAACCGGTGAAATCAAGGGGCATTACTTGAATGCGACTGCAGGTACATGCGAAGAAATGATTAAGAGAGCTGTATTTGCGAGGGAATTAGGGGCTCCTATTGTAATGCATGACTACTTAACTGGGGGATTCACTGCAAATACTAGTTTGGCTCATTATTGCCGCGACAATGGCCTACTTCTTCACATTCACCGGGCAATGCATGCAGTTATTGATAGACAGAAAAATCATGGTATGCATTTTCGTGTATTAGCTAAAGCATTGCGTATGTCTGGGGGAGATCATATCCACGCCGGTACAGTAGTAGGTAAGTTAGAAGGGGAACGCGAAATGACTTTAGGTTTTGTTGATTTATTGCGCGATGATTTTATTGAAAAAGATCGTGCTCGCGGTATCTTTTTCACTCAGGACTGGGTATCCATGCCAGGTGTTATACCGGTGGCTTCAGGGGGTATTCATGTTTGGCATATGCCAGCTCTGACCGAAATCTTTGGAGATGATTCTGTATTACAATTTGGTGGAGGAACTTTAGGACATCCTTGGGGAAATGCACCTGGTGCAGCAGCTAATCGGGTGGCTTTAGAAGCTTGTGTACAAGCTCGTAATGAAGGACGCGATCTTGCTCGTGAAGGTAATGAAATTATCCGAGCAGCTTGCAAATGGAGTCCTGAACTAGCCGCAGCTTGTGAAGTATGGAAGGCGATCAAATTCGAGTTCGAGCCGGTAGATAAACTAGATAAGTAGATAAAACTAGATATAAAGAAGGTCTAAATAAAAAAGAAGCGAAATAGAAAGAGAAAAAATCAGTTACAAAATGCAGTAATTCTTCTTTATTCTTCTAATTGATTGCAATTAAACTCGGCTCAATCTTTTTTTTTAAGATTGAGCCGAATAAAAATAGATCTTGATACGATCATGAGACTTGACAAATAGAGATTCCTCTATTCTATATATTTAGAATATATAAAGGTATAATACAATAAATAAATACAAATATAGTATTTATTTATTGTATTGGGAAAGAATCAATGAAAAAAGATTAGGAATCGAAATGCTACTATACGCGTCCGGAGGAGTATTCGGAATAATATTCTTCTATAATCCATTCTTGCGTCTTGCGCGGGGTCTTACTAATAGGACTTCGCTGCACGGGACGGGTCTTCATCGAAAAGCTAACTCCACCCGGCATTTTCATACCCTTTGGGTGGTATATCGCCTTAAAAAGTCTAAGGGGGTAGTATGAGATCTGTAGTAAGTAAGAGAATTTGCCCTTTGATTTTGATTGAGTATGCTATTTTTCCGCCTTTACCGCGCATTATTGTATGAGCTTCTAGAGAATAGAGGACCGCGTATGCAGGAAGGAAATTACAGCTTAATAAAAAAGTCTAAAAAAGCTTCAACTTTATGGCACTATCAATCAACTAAAAAGCCCTATGTATGAATCCTTACAACCGGTGGGATAGGATAAGAGCGAGTTTCGGTATACTGGGGCTGGGGGATATCCTTATTTCAAAACCTGACGCGCATCTTGCGTTTGTAGGGGTCCGAGAGTGGTTGAAGAAGTATTGCATGTGGAAGTAGGTAGACGAAACTTATTTAGGATTCGAAATGGGCGCATTCGACTAAAAGTCGTACTGAGACCTTTTTTAAAGGGTATTCTGAAAGAGGTATTTCATTTTCACAATCGCTTTCTTTTGAATCCAATTTCAAGTTCGATTAGAAGGATAGAAAGGCCGTGAGGACGGGAAAAGAAAAATCAAATCTTTTGAATTTTTAATTAGTTCTCTTTTTTTGCAATTTTCTTATTATCCATTCCATTCATTTTTTTTATAGAATACTTTAGTATTCTATAAAAAATCTTTATTTTGCAAACTAAAAAATACAATAGTCAATATTCCTTATAATAGATATACTTAATTATATTATAAGAATCTTAAGATATTTTTCGAATAGATAGAAATAGTAAATTTGAATTGAGACACCTATTCTATGACGGATTTTAACTTACCTTCTATTTTCGTGCCTTTAGTAGGCTTAGTATTTCCGGCAATTGCAATGGCTTCTTTATTTCTTTATGTGCAGAAAAATAAGATTGTCTAGAACCGACGGGGGCGAATTTTCTCAATGTATTTCCACGCAGGATCATAATACAGATATTTTTTAGTGTAAGTAATATGGTAGGGTATGTGGTTCTTTCTACACACAAACGAAAAACGGCTATGGATGCGGATATAGGCTACGAGCATAAATGCATGCATATGCGGAGCCGGGTATAGCGAGTTTTATTTTAAGTGGATCAACGAATATTTTTTGAATAGAAAGTCAATGTATCTAACCAATTATTTCACAGGAGTACTCGTTGCTGAAGGCAATTTCAGAATCAAAAAAAGTAAAGTCAAAATCATTTAGCTTATTCTCTCAATTTCAATCGACCGCTGCTGGATTTAGTATATCTAATATGAATTGGCGATCAGAACACATATGGATAGAACTTCTAAAAGGTTCTCGAAAAAGAGGTAATTTTTTCTGGGCCTGTATTCTTTTTCTAGGTTCACTAGGATTCTTATCGGTTGGGGCTTCCAGTTATCTTGGTAAGAATATGATATCTGTACTTCCATCTCAACAAATTCTTTTTTTTCCACAGGGGGTCGTGATGTCTTTCTACGGAATCGCGGGCCTATTCATTAGCTCCTACTTGTGGTGCACTATTTTGTGGAATGTAGGCAGTGGTTATGACCGATTCGATAGAAAAGAGGGAATAGTGTGCATTTTTCGTTGGGGATTCCCTGGAATAAAACGTCGCGTCTTCCTTCGATTCCTTATGCGGGATATCCAATCAATTAGAATTCAGGTTAAAGAGGGTCTTTATCCTCGTCGTATCCTTTATATGGAAATCCGGGGCCAGGGGGTCATTCCCTTGACTCGTACTGATGAGAAGTTTTTTACTCCACGAGAAATAGAACAAAAAGCTGCCGAATTGGCCTATTTCTTGCGTGTACCAATTGAAGTATTTTGAGTACCGATTGCATTTTTTTGAAATGAATTGAATGAGGACGAATTGGAAGAAGATTTTCTCAACACGGGGAGGAGGTCCCTTCGAAATTGGATTCGTTATTGTAAGGGGATTTTCGAGTATTTATCTAAAGGAAGGAACAAACGAGGATAAGAGAAAATTGCTTCTAATTTGTTTTGTCCAAGTGATGGCATAATATTCTTCCATTTTCATCCGAAAGCGCTTTTTTTTTTATTCTATTTCTCTATTCCACTCCATCTAGATCTAAGAAAGAACCCAATGCAATGAAATTCCACTAGTATACAAAAAAGAAAAATATATACAAGGTCTCAAACCTTGTTATAGAATTTTTGCTTCAAAGAAAAAGAAATATCATATAGAGTCAGCGAATGAAATAGAGTCAGCGAATGGAGCGGATTCATTAACAACTCAATTTACAGATCAAAAATGAAAAAAAAGAAAGCATTGCCTTCTTTCCTATATCTTGTATTTATCGTACTTTTGCCCTGGGGGGTCTCTTTCTCTTTTAACAAATGTCTGGAACTTTGGATTAAGAATTGGTGGAATACCAGGCAATCCGAAACTCTCTTAACTGATATTCAAGAGAAAAAGGTTCTAGAAAGATTCATAGAATTAGAAGAACTTTTTCTCTTGGACGAAATGATAAAAGAGAAACCGAAGACACATGTACAAAAACCTCCTATAGGAATACACAAGGAAATAATACAATTGGCCAAAATAGATAATGAGGATCATCTCCATATCATTTTGCATTTCTCGACAAATATAATCTGTTTGGCTATTCTAAGTGGTTCTTTTTTTCTGGGTAAAGAGGAACTTGTCATTTTGAATTCTTGGGTTCAGGAATTCTTCTATAACTTAAATGACTCAATAAAAGCTTTTAGTATTCTTTTAGTTACTGATTTTTTTGTTGGATTTCACTCCACCCGCGGTTGGGAACTACTAATTCGTTGGGTCTACAATGATCTTGGATGGGCTCCTAACGAGCTAATTTTCACTATTTTTGTTTGTAGTTTTCCAGTGATTCTAGATACATGTTTGAAATTTTGGATCTTTTTTTATTTAAACCGTCTATCTCCTTCGCTTGTAGTCATTTATCATTCAATTAGTGAAGCATAAACTCATTTGATCTCCTGATATTAATCAAATTAGCATCTTTCTTCTTTTAGAAAGAAAGCCCTTTTCCTTTTTAGCAAAATTCTTTCTATTTCTACCTGCTCAAGGTATTCATCATTCCAGTACAACTGTTGCAGTAGAATGACAACAGACTCGTGTATAGGGAACTAGATTAGCTTAGCTACCTATCTAATTTATTGTAGAAATTCTGGGATCTGCGATTGGACATGGAAAATAGAAATACTTTTTCTTGGGTAAAGGAACAGATGATTCGATCTATTTCTGTATCGATCATGATATATGTAATAACTCGGACATCTATTTCAAATGCATATCCCATTTTTGCGCAGCAGGGTTATGAAAACCCACGAGAAGCAACCGGACGAATTGTATGTGCCAATTGCCATTTAGCTAATAAGCCCGTGGATATTGAAGTTCCCCAAGCTGTGCTTCCCGATACTGTATTTGAAGCAGTTCTTCGAATTCCTTATGATATGCAACTGAAACAAGTTCTTGCTAATGGGAAAAAGGGAGGGTTAAATGTGGGTGCTGTTCTTATTTTGCCCGAGGGATTCGAATTAGCGCCGCCCGACCGTATTTCTCCTGAGTTGAAAGAAAAGATAGGAAATCTCTCTTTTCAGAGTTATCGTCCCGATAAAAAAAATATTCTTGTGATAGGCCCTGTTCCCGGTCAGAAATATAGTGAAATCGTCTTTCCCATTCTTTCCCCCGATCCTGCTACGAAGAAAGACGTTCATTTCTTAAAATATCCCATATATGTAGGGGGAAACCGAGGAAGGGGACAGATCTATCCTGATGGTAGTAAGAGTAACAATACGGTCTATAATGCTACGTCAACAGGTATAGTAAGAAAAATACTACGTAAAGAAAAAGGGGGATATGAAATATCCATAGTCGA